TAAAGGTTATAAGTTGGAAAAATCGAAACTAAGCTAAGAATAGGATTTTTCAGCAAGGGGATCAAAAAATTTTTTAAAAAATTTTGTAGAATATTTTTATTTCGACACAAGCAAGAAGGAACCGGACTCTAGGAAAAGACAAATAATCCCTCCTAGAATCCCGTTTTCCCCATTTTAATTTCTACTTTGCTTAAAATTATATGCCTATATATATATTATGTTTAGTATCGAATCGAATTTTTTTCTATTGTAATAGAAAAAAAAATTTCTATTCTAGAACATTGAAATCTGAAAAAAAAAACAGTGACATAATCATAATATTCTAATTTATTGTGTTTATTGTGGGGTTGAAAAAAAAAACAAAGAGAAACAAAGTCAAATAGTCTTCTTCACAATATACATACTATAACTGACTAGTATTACGGTACAAGGAATTCTCTAAATATGGTAGAAAAAGACTAGAAGGAAGCAAAGGTCTTTTCAAAATTTTTTATTATATTGTACAGAATAAAATTCTATAAATTATCAACAAAAATTTAGTTCTTTTTATGAGCTTAATATATTGATAAATCCGCGGGCCTAGAAACTAGAAATTCATTTCGGACAATTGAACCTTCTCAAATTGTTTCTTCTTAAGAACCAAAAAGATTTGTGCCAAAATAATGGATGCCAAGAAGAACAAGAGACCTTGGACACGTAACGGATCTTGAAGTACTATTTCTGCATCCCCCTGACCAAATCCACCCACATTAGGATTACTTGTTAATGGTTGATCAAGTTTGATAGATTCGCCTTCTGAAACAAGAAGTTCTGGTCCTGGAGGTATAATATCAATCACTTCACGTCCATCCGATGCATCCACTATAATTATTTCGTATCCCCCCTTTTCTTTTCGTATGATTTTTTTTACCATACCTGCTGCTGTAGCATTATAAACATTATTATTACTCTTGCTCCCGTCGAGATAAATCTGACCCCTTCCCCTGTTCCCGCCTACGTATATAGGATATTTTAAGAAGTGAACATCTCTCTTAGTATCGGGATCCGGGGAAAGAATAGGAAAGGTGATTTCATTATATTTCTGACCAGGAACAGGGCCTACCACAAGAATATTTTTTTTTGTGGGGCGATAGTTTTGAAAAGACAGATTACCTATTTTTTCTTTAATTTCAGGCGAAATACGATCGGGGGGGGCTAATTCAAAACCTTCCGGTAAAATAAGAACAGCCCCCACATTCAAAGCCCCTTTTTTACCATTAGCAAGAACTTGTTTTACTTGCATATCATAAGGAATTCGAACAACCGCTTCAAATACAGTATCAGGAAGTACCGTTTGTGGAACCTCAATATCCACGGGCTTATTAGCTAAATGGCAATTGGCACATACAATACGGCCGGTTGCTTCTCGCGGATTTTCATAACTCTGCTGTGCAAAAATGGGATATGCATTTGAAATGGGTGCTCGAGTTATTATATATATCATGAGTGATATGGAAATGGATCGAGTAATCTCTTCCTTTATCCAAGAAAAAGCATTTCTAGCTTGCATAGTTTAATCATTGATCCTGAAAATTTCTACAATAAGATTAGGTAGGTCACTGGCATCGTTCCCTATCCATGATTCTGCTATTTACTGAAATTCTTTTCCTAGAGAAAGAATCCCTTGAGGAGAAGGGGGTAGAAAGAAAAAGTTAATTTTTTTTTGTTTAGCTTTTATACAAAAAAAATAACAAATTTAAAAATTGGATTAGTGGATCGTTTTTTCAGTCATTCATTGAATGATAAATCACTACAAGTGACGGAGATACGCGATTTAAATAACGGAAAATCAAATATTTTAAAATTGTATCTAAAATGACTGGAAAAGTGGAAACAAGACCAGATATAATTTGATCATTCTGAGCAAATCCAAAATTTTTATAGACAGAACCAATCATAAGTTCCCAACCATGGGTCGAATGGAATCCTATACATAAATCAGTTAATAGAAGAATAGAAAAAGCTTTTATTGTGTCACTTAAGTTATATAGAAATTCTTGAACCCAAGAGTTAAGAATAAAAAGTTCTTGATTACCTAGAATAGAATAACCACTTATAATAAAGAAACAAATTATATTTGTCGAGAAGTGCAAAATCGTATGGATACGATCTTCGTTGTGCGTTTTGATTAATTGGATGGTTTCTTTGTAGATTCCGGTACGAAGATTTTGAAGACGTGTTTCCGAGTATTCCTTTAACATTTCATCCAAGAAAAACAGTTCCTCAAATTCTATGAATTTTTTTAGAATACTCTTTTCTTGAATACCATTCAAGAAAATTTCAGATTGCCTAGTATTCCACCAATTAGTAAACCAAGATTCCAGACTTTTCTTAAATGTGAAAGAGATACACCAGGGCAAAAAGACTATAGATGTAAGATATAGAAGGGGAATGAATGCTTTTTTTTTTGCCATTTTTCGTCTTTAATGAACTCAGCTTCACCTCATCCGTCAACTCTATATGATAATAATCTTTCTATCAAGCATAAGTTCTATTACAAGTCATATAGCCTCTATATAAATCTAAAATCTATTCCCGCATTTTTTTATTTGCAATTCGGGAGTTAGTCCTTGCCTTGTTGAATTTAGAAAAAATGATACAGAAATCGAATAAGAAATCGAAAGAATCGACTGTCAATTCGAATGAAGAAAAAAAAATATTGTTTCAAAAGATATCAATTGCTAAGATTCGAAGCAATTATTCCTTTTGATGAATACACGAAAGAACACTTCGAGTAATGAATATTATAGTCGGATTTCGAAATCAAAGAACGTCCGTCCCATCTATAAAAATTGAAATATTTCGAAAAAAAAAATTCAACTTAAAAATGAATGCTTTTTTAGGGAAAAGAAATTTTTTTTTTCGAAATATTTCAATCGGTACACACAAAAAATAGGACAATTCTGCAGCTTTTTGTGCAATTTTTGGTGGAGTCAAATTCTCGTCAATACAAAAGTGGTACACCCAAGAATATGGCTAATTCTCCAGCTTTTTGTGCAATTTCTGGTGGAGTCAAATTATCTTCAATACGAGTTAAGGGAATGAATCCCTGTTCTATGGTTTCCATATAAACGATACTATAATAAGTAAGAGTACGAGTAAAAATACCCCCCTCTTTAACTCCTGTTATTATTCTGATGGACTGAATCTCTTTCATAGGTACTCGGAGAATAATACGACGATTTTTTCCAGGAAATCCCCAACGAAAAAAACATACTATTCTCTCTTTTTTATCGAAGAGATCATAACCACTACCCACATCCCACAAAATTGTGCACCACAAATAAAAACTAATAAAGAGACCTTCGATTCCATAGAAAGACATCGTGGCCCCTTGCGGAATAAATGGAACATAAATATAGTCCGGAATAAATGGAAAATCACTAATTTCCTCAGACAAAAATATAAAATCCATACCAAGATAACTGGAAATTGCAACCAATAACAACCCTAATGAACCTAAAAAAACGATAAAGGCCCAGAAAAAATTGCTTATTTTTCGAGACTCCGTTATAGGGTCTACCCGTATATGTTCTAATCGCAAAATTATATTCATTTTATATTAAATTATATTAAATCCAATTTTTCTATTTTATTACAATTGGGGAAGAAAATAAAAACCCCAGCAAATGAATTTGACTTTATTTTTCTTTGTTTATGAAGTAATTTTTACCAACTAGCACTATTTTAATGTAAACCTTTAGGAGTAATTCATCGAATTGCTTCCAGATCTAAAAAAAAATATGAGATTTGTCCCTACTGCTCGTATCTAAAAAATCTTGTTTTTTTGAACATGAAGAAATAAAGAAGCCATTGCAATTGCTGGAAATATTAGGCCCACTAAAGGCACAAAAATTGAAGGTAAGTTTATCATAGAATGGGTACCTCGATTTACTATTTGTACCTGTTATATATATATATATTATTGTTATATTAATTAATATTTTTATTATTCCTTATTTATATTTCTTTTTATAAAGGTAGTCTATAATCACTAGAATTCATATATACTTAGTATAAGTATATATGAATTCTAGTGATTATAGCTAAGTGAATATATATATAATTGACTATATATAATATAGATCAATAATAAAACAATATTAATAAATAATAGAATCAAGAGTATAAATATAATCTAATAATAAATAGAAAGAATTTAGAACTAAATAAATTGATTGATTTCGCCCTTTATTTCTAGAAAAAAACAAACATATACATATATAACATATACATATATAATACCCCCCCCCCTTTTTTTTTTTCAAAGAGATTCTTAGCTCTGCTTTATTTTTCATTTTGAGTCAAAGAAAAGAAAGCATGGAGCTGAAATAACTCACTCAGAACCCCCTTTAAAGGATTACGCGGTACAATTGAATCAAATAAGCCCTTATGGAATAAATATTCAGCCGCTTGTGAACCTTCGGGTACTGCCTTATTCAATGTTTGTTCAATTACTCTTTTACCCGCAAATGCAATGTAAGCATTTGGTTCGGCAATAATGATATCCCCCAACATGCCAAAACTAGCTGTCACCCCGCCAGTAGTAGGAGATGTAAGGATCGATACATAGAATAACTTTTTTTGTGTTTGATAATCATATAAAGCAGAAGATATTTTAGCCATTTGCATTAAGCTCAAACTTCCTTCTTGCATACGTGCTCCTCCGGACGCACATACTATAATAAGAGGTAAAAGTTGATTGGTAGCATATTCAACCAAACGGGTGATTTTCTCACCTACTACGGATCCCATACTACCCCCCATAAACTGAAAATCCATAATTCCAATTGCTACAGGAATACCATTTAGTTGACCTGTGCCTGTTTGAACAGCCTCAGTTAATCCTGTCTTTCTTTGATAAGAATCAATACGATCTTTATAAGGTTCCTCTTCTGAATGAAATTCAATGGGATCCAGAGAGACCATGTTTTCATCCATAGGACTCCAAGTACCTGGATCAATCGAAAGTTCGATTCTATCTGAACTGCTCATTTTCAAATGATATCCACAATGTTCACAAATATTCATTTTTGATTTAAAAAATTTTTTATAATTTAATCCATAACAATTTTCGCATTCAATCCACAAATGCTTGTATTTTTGAGTTTCATCGAGATTATTAGAACTTTCTTTTTGAGTGAAATCACTATCATTTGTATCATTCGTGCTAGTTATTATACTAGAACTAGAGCTCTCGCTTTCACTACTATTTCTGCCCTTACCACAAATGTAACTATAAAAATAACTGTCATTGTACTTATCACTATCACCTAAAATGTAACTATCAATACAGATTTGAGAACGAAGATAACTCTCAATACAACTATTAATGTTATTATTCCAACTAAATTTAGTACCATACATGTAATTATCATCATCACTCTTAGAGACATTATTCAGATAGCTAGAATTGTTATAACTAGAAAAAAAACTTTCTGGTTCACTTAGAAAAGAATGATCATTGTCAATCTGCAAAATTTGATTTTCAATATCAAGATATATGGAATAACTGTTCCTCTTACTATCCCTAACTAAAAAAGTTTTATCAGATAGGAAATTCCGGATGTTCCTGACACCTACTAAATAATAAAAATAATTATAACTAGAATTGTCACTATCATTCCAACTATGAATTTTTTTATCCATATCAGTTAAAATTGGGGGGTCTTCACTTACACTGGAATTTTCAATAGGACCAAAACTATCCATTGATTTACTTAATCTACACCTGTATTCTAACTCCCTATTAAACAACATAGAATTGAACCACCATTTTTCCATAGAGTTTTTTTCCTCTATTTACATGAAAATACATTAGATGAATAGTCATTCGATGAAAAATCATATAATTCTATTTTTAATATTCTATCTCATTTATTTACTATCAATATATATATTATATCCAATCACTAGGATTAGTAACTGATAATAATAAAGGGCGAGTGGGTATTAAAAAATAATAACAGAATTGAAAAAAAAAATTCTAATTATAATTGAAATTATATCTATTATAAAATAATATATTAAATATTCTAAAAATAAATGATAATAAAATTGATAATAAAATAAATAATAATAAATATTAAATTATATTTTAAATAAATAATAATGAATAAATAAAGAAAAAAAAAAATCACCTCATTGGGGATATTTATAGACCCAATTATTTCATTTAGTGATTACTCATTTGCTTTTTCCTATATTAGATCTTTTATCTCTATCCATTTTTTTCTTATTTTCTTTCTGAAAAAATAACTCCTCATATTCGCAACTCCATAACTCAAATTGGATAATTCTCAAATAACTCAAAGGAAAACAAAGCCCTTAGGTATTTCATTTATTGAGTGGTCTCTACCCACTTTTCTTGCCTGTGCTTCTTTAGAATCTATTTTATTTATTCTAATAGAATTAATGAGACAATTTGAAAATGGTATTTACTTGTTCCAGGATCCTTTAGCTTTTTCTTGAATCATTGGGTTTAGATATTACTTCGGGAATTTTTAATCGTTTCAAAAATGACAGCAACATACCACTTTTTTCTTTCTCTCAAAGAATCATACAAATAGAAAGTTGATTCCCACAGATACGTTTTTGGTCGAAATGGTTTTACCAATTCCAAGAAATAAATTTTACTTTTTTTTTAACCTTGCTCGAATTGGATCCTTTCTATTTCTCTATCAAAAAGATACTTACGAAGTTGTTCTAACTTATTAATTTTCACTAACCTTAGATACTTGCCCCTGAGAAATGAATCAACTCGAGCTCCATCATGTACTATTTACATCATCAATCCTTCCCCCGTTTCCAAAACAATAAGTTCTAGAGGAACGGAACAAACGATGTCGAGCCAAGAGCATCTCGATTTCTATATACTAGAACAAATGGCGGATGTAAGAATCCACAGCCAATCTAATCATGTCTTTCAAGTCGCACGTTGCTTTTTACCACATCGTTTCAAACGAAGTTTTACCATAACATTCCTTTAACTTTAACTTGGATCCGGTATATAATTGATTCAATTATGGAATCGTGAATAGTCATTGATTCAATCGATACATAATAATCTATTCTTTTTATTTCTAGGTTTTTATTCTATATAACTGAACCATTTCTAAAGTAAAGAAGTATAAAAAAAATTCAAATTAACTCAATATTGTATGAATAAATTTTCTTCTCTATTTTGATAGTTTGTAAAATAGAAAAAATGAGAATTTCTTCAAAAAAAAATATTAAAAAAAAAAGAAATAGAAATAAATATGAAAAAATGATATATATATTAAATTAGTTATCCACAATGATTACAAAAAAAAAGAAAAAACTCGACTTGCTTTTGAAGATGTAGATGCAAAAGCAAGTCGATTTAGATTAGAGACGAATAATTAAAATAAAAAGGGAAAGGGTAATCTTTATTCTGATATACAATTAATTTGTATTCAAATATGATATACATCATGAATGGATATGCTCTGGGACGGAAGGATTCGAACCTCCGAATAGCGGGACCAAAACCCGTTGCCTTACCGCTTGGCCACGTCCCATTTTAGATTTGACACTAATAAACACTATTATTGGTATTGGTTGTTCGTCAATTCTAGTTCAAAAATTTTTATAGAATAAATTGTTGCTAGGATTTTGATATGCGTATATATAGAATAAAACTAAATTTATTGATCATTACATAGAATTCAATTAAGATATTGTATGAAAGTATAATTTCTTCTATTTTTTATTTCAGAATGAAAAGATTTTGAACTGGAAAAGTTCAAATCAAAGAAGGATTTTGGGGGGTCTGATCTTATTTGATTCGTTTTTTTTAGTTTTACTCATTAATTAAATTAATATTAATAATAAATATAAATTAAATATTTAAATTTTTAAGTTATTTTTAAATTTTTATCAATTTGATTAATATATATTAATATATTATATATAATTATTATACATATATATATACACAATACAATAAAATAAAAAAATGAAAATTCTAATTCAAAAAAAAAAGCAAAAATAAAATTTATTTTCTTAAAGAACAAAATGTTTGTTATGCTTAATATCTTTAGTTTGGTCTGTATTTGTATTCACTCTGTCCTTTATTCAAGTAGTTTTTTCTCGGCGAAATTGCCTGAAGCCTACGCTTTTTTGAATCCAATTGTAGATATTATGCCAGTAATACCCGTACTCTTTTTTCTCTTAGTTTTTGTTTGGCAAGCTGCTGTAAGTTTTCGATGAGATCTTTAATTTGAATAATGTCCTAAAATAAAAAAAATTAAGAATTTATTCGAAAACAAAAATTCGAAGATTTTAACAATTTATAAGATCAGATAAGTCTTGCAGTATGAATTCTCGATTCCAATATTGAAATTTTTTTATAGACACGAAAAATCCGGACCATCTCATCATCTACGCTTTTTCCATTGAGAAATCCTAATTACTCCTATTATTAGATTTGAGCTCACCACCAATATAATATCTAAATTACAGATATGAAAGAAGATTTTTGATAATAGTTATTATTGATAATGGTAATAAAAGGCTCGACTCTTACTACAAATCCATTTCCGAATTTTTTTATATTTCCTCGGAATTACTTCATTTCTTAGAAACTTAGTATCAAAAGAAACAAAATGTGTAATATAAGAGAACCTATTCTCTTTCTTTGTCGTTTTTTTGTAATTATCTTGGAGATTTTATAATGTTTACTCTAAAACTATTTGTTTACACGGTAGTGATATTCTTCGTTTCTCTTTTCATCTTCGGATTCCTATCTAACGATCCAGGACGTAATCCAGGACGTGAAGAATAAATAAAATATTATTCTGTGTTTTCCTTGCTTGTGCTGGATTTAAAAACATTTTTAGGATTTTATCTATTTTATTACATCTTTAACTAGTAAATAAAAAAAATCAAACAAACAAGGAAAACAAACAAAAGAAGCTCCATAAGTTCAAAAAGAAAAAAATACCAAATCATCAACGGAAACGGAAAGAGAGGGATTCGAACCCTCGGTACAAAAATTCGTACAACGGATTAGCAATCCGACGCTTTAGTCCACTCAGCCATCTCTCCCTAATTGAAAAAATAGAATTACTATGTTTATGTTATATCGCATAAACAAAAAGAACAAAAAGAAAGTAGGGCTTGAAAAAAAAAGAGACTTCTTTATATCGTATTTTATATCTTATCTCTCTTTTTTTTTTATTTCTATTTGATTTCTATTCATTATTATATATTCATTATTATATATTCATTATTATATATTAAATAAAAAATAAAAATATTTTTTTTTTTTTTCTACAGTCAGAGCCCGGCTAGGTACTGGCCGGGCTCTTTTTATTCCCATGAATACTGGATAACAATGATTTATTTGAATATATTGGATTTGAAAAAAAAATGCTTTTTGATTCCTATGATATATAACCAAAATGATATAAGATCAAAATGTCATTTTTTTTTACTCCGTATTTTTCTGGTAACATAATATATATAATGGAATTATGGATTCTTGCACAATTCATTTTTATGTTATAAATTAAGTAGTTTTGTCAAGATGTATCTGTCAAAAAAAAAACACCTTCGGCAAAAACAAAATACAAAAATGAAATTCGCCCCCTTTTATTAATTTATTAATTTCATTAGGAGGCCCCTTTACAAAACATGTCAACACTCTAATTATTATAATATTAGGCTCCTATTTCTTAATTACGACTGATTGCTTTGTTCGACAAAAGGTCCATTTATATACAATAATTGTATTGTAGCGGGTATAGTTTAGTGGTAAAAGTGCGATTCGTTCTATGGATCCCTTAATAGTTAAGGGATCCCTCGCTTTATTCATATCCCGATCAAAAACTTTATTTCTTATTTAAAGGGATTTAATACTTTATACCTCTCAACAAACGATTTGCGGTATAATATACATTATCGTAATTTGTATACAAGAAGAATCATTTCTAAATTG